AACATATCTAAATAATAGATATCAATTTATGTTCTGGGGTTTACATATACTCATATGTTTTGTTATAATTGAAATTGAAAAGGATTTATTGATTTTGCAATCAATACTGATTAGTTCAGTTTCAATTTGGATTTTCTTATGTCATTAGGAAACCACAATTTGAAATTCAAATCCCAGAATCGTTCATGAATTCGAAGTAAGGAGTCAATAGTTAATGGTTCAAATTTCTCCACAATGCTATAAAAATACCCTCTCGCCTTTCTATTGAGAAATCAAATGTGTATTTTCAGATACTATACAATCAATCGAAGGGGTGGATCAAATCCAATCAAAAAAGGGATTTCTCTTTTAGGTTTTAGGAAAGAAAAAGAAAGGATTAAGGAAAACAGAAGGCAAAATGCAAGTACTATAAAAATTCAGTAATCCGGGAAAATTAGCATCTATTTTGCATCATTTTGGCGACATGGCCGAGTGGTAAGGCGGGGGACTGCAAATCCTTTTTCCCCAGTTCAAATCCGGGTGTCGCCTAATCACCAAAAAACTCAAAATTTATTCTTCTTTTCTGTTCTGCTGATAGAACTCGCAGAATGCTTCCCCGGTAAAAGTATAGGCAACAGACCGTTGATACATCATTTGGTTGATTCTAAACATGTGATCTGAAGATTTTCTAAAAGAAAAGATTGTGAATCCCCATTCGCATCTAGGATTCAAGGAAATATTCGAATCTACTGGTGGAGGAGCTATCAAGACTTCACGACTCCCTTCTATTACTAAGGGAGTATCTATAAATAGTGATTTCTCGTTTTTACTTAGAGGATCAACAAGACAAAAAAAGAATCGGCCTTATTATTCCTACGCGTTTCGATTTCCTTGGAATGTTACTATGTATTTTGATTGTGTTTAATCTTTCCTGATTCGAAATCCTAATTGATTTATTGGATTGGTTTCTCAATAGTGTTCGGCCAGAACCCCCTTTTGACTCTGCGCCATTGATTCCACTATTATTAGTGAGGAATAATGGAATAATTCCTTCGTATTTATAGAGATAGGGGACATAATGCACATGGATATAGTAAGTCTCGCGTGGGCTGCTTTAATGGTAGTCTTTACATTTTCCCTTTCGCTCGTAGTGTGGGGAAGAAGTGGGCTCTAGAAGTACTACTGGTTGAGTTTAGGAATCAAACCGTATCATTTGAACTATTTAAAACCAAAATTTCTTCCGAAATTTTCTATTTCAATCAACGGGAGTGGGCTCTTACTATCGATATTGAGTAAGACCGAAACTTTTTGATTTCTTTCCCTCTTTGCTCTTCAAAGAAGAAGTTGTTTTGTTAAGTGTATACACACTTTCTATGAGAAATGATATAGAGATTCTGGATGTCTAATGAGAGATTGGGCAATAATAAGATTTTAACTCGGGCGAGTCACATATTGGCCCTTGGTTTCTAATTTGAGAAGGGCGGTTTATGCTTTATCGACTTATTTCATAGAATGGTTCAGGCGTTAAAGATAGGTGAGGTTTCCCCTTCCTTATTAGTATTAGTAAAAATAAAGGAATTAGAATCCTAAGATAAGAATTATTTCAGATTGATCGGAACAAATACAAATAGATGTAGCAATTTGAGTGTTATGTCAATTCCATACATTAATATACACATATATGAAGCGAATATAGAAACTTAAGCCTTTATCTTTATTCTAGATTACAACTTTAACTTTATACACTAAGTTTATAGACAAAGAGATAGATAGTATGGTAGAAAGATTTATCTTTCTACCATACTATCTATCTCTTAGAAAACTTCCGATTGATTATAGTGCGTTCATTTCATTTAAGTTAAGACGTGAAATTGGAATTTTTTTCATTTGACGTCGTCAATTTTTGATAAGAACTCAGAAGGCAAGTTTCATTCATTTCATTCAAATTCAATTGAATTAATCATTTTGACTGACTGTTTTTACGTAAATGATAAGTAAAAAGGCGGTAGGAACTAGAATGAATAGTGCAGTAGCAATAAATGCAAGAATATTTACTTCCATAATCTCATCGGTTTTTTTACTTCGCAATAACTCGGGATTTAATCCCCTAGAGATGATAAATCTTTCGTTCGTAAATTAAAAAATTCAATGAATGAATTATCTCTCGATGATCTTGAATCGGATCAATATCATGAATAACAATATCTGATCTATCAAATCAACCCGTCGTCAAGACTTGAATAGTATAACATAGGAAGTTCTTTTATCCATACTGAATCCAAGTTTTGCTTCCTGACTCAATCAATTCAAAATTCTTATAATCTGTTTCCTTGTTTTTTTTCTATAACCTACCCGTGTCTTCCTTGGACAATCATTTGATGAAGGATCATCAGATTGCCCTTTCGCCTCGATTAATTACATAGTTCAAAACCTAAACAAACAATAAAAGCACAATGGAAGAAATAGGAACGAAAAACGAAATAAAGAATCCTTTTTTTTTTTTTCTTTGGGAATAAAAGGA